AGAGAAGGACCTCTAAAGAACTACAGATACTATTAAGTATTAAATTATTAATATAATATATTATAATTTATTAAATGTCTCCACAATAACCTTTATGCTCACTCATAATCTTTTAAACGTCATTTTATCATGAGCATATATACATAGCATAAAATAAAAATGAATACCCAAGATTTTTATAAGGTATCCATATTTATATTATACCCCCCCTAATATAATTATTTAAAAGTTATCTCCTATAAAAAAATTAAAAAAATCTCTTTTTAATTTTTTTATAATCTCTTTACCATATATTACTCTTTATCATAAATCTTAAAAATATTAAAAATACTTTTAAGTGTAATGATCATTTAGATTTAATATTGTTGTTCTTGGAGGGCCCCGCCCTCCAAAAAGGGGCCTCCTAGAACAACCCTTGAGGAGATCACTTCATTGTCTGATTTATTTTTTAAGATAATACTTTTAAACTCTTATCTTATCTTATTAATTATTTTTAATAAATATTGTATTTAGAACAATAATAGTATCATAGTTCTGTGAGGTCCTCTCGCCTCAAAGAAGAGGACCTCTAAAGAACTATAGATACTATTAAATGTATTTTTGTTATTTTTAATAATATTTACTATTGTATAGTTGATAATAACCTTTATGCTCACTCATAATCTTTTAAACGTCATTTTATCATGAGCATATATAGTCAGCTATTAAAGCTAATGAGTTCATACCTCATTTATGTAAAGATCTTGATTCCTTCTATATTATTATTTTTATTTATATATATTATTAGATTTGTTTTAGTATTAAGATGTAATGATTGATTTATTTTATGATTAGGTTTAGAAATAAATATAATTTGTTATATTATACTTATTTATAAACGATATGATCTTATAAATTTAGAATCATGTTATAAATATTTTTTTTTACAAAGATTAAGATCAGCTTTTTTTCTAATATTATTATTTATTAATTTTTTTAAAATTAATGTTTTAGTATTGATAATATTAATATTAAAGATAGGAGCTGGTCCTTTTTATTTTTGATTTCCTTCAGTAGTTAATGGAATAAATTGAGTTTCAGGATTTTTATTAATGAGAATTCAAAAGTTTATACCTTTATTAATTGTAACAATATTTATTGAGCCTATTTTATGAAAAATTGGGTTAATTAGATTATTTATTGGAATATATGGTTCTTTTAATCAAATTAATATTAAGATGTTAGTAGCTTATTCTTCTATTCATCATTTAGGATGAATGTTGGTATGTATAATAGTTGATAATTTATATTGATTATTGTATTTATTTATTTATAGCTTGTTATTAATTAGAATTATTTATTTGTTAATTGATGAAGAGATTATTAGAATTATAATAATTTATAAAATAAAAAATAAATGATGATTTGTAACAGGTATATTAAGAATAGCTGGAATACCTCCTTTGTTAGGATTTTTTTTAAAAATGTTAACGTTACATTATATTTTTATAATTGATATTTTTTATGTAATCTTATTATTATTAATATCTGTTGTAATATTTTATATTTATATTCGTTTATTATATATAATTATTATAGGTTATAGAGATGAAATAATATGAAGAAGTTTAATTATTGGTAATAAATATTTAAAAAGTGATGTTTTTAGACTATTAGGTATATTAATTTTATTAATAATTGGGTTAATATTAATATTCTATATTAATAAGATAATGTTCTGTTAACTTTCAAGGTTAAAAGTGTTCTAATGTGAATTTACAATTCACCATCATATGATTTTTATTAAATTTGCAATTTAATGTTTATTAAACTAATAGATACTGCGATGATTATATTCTACAAATCATAAAGATATTGGAACTTTATATTTTATTTTTGGAGCTTGATCAGCTATAGCTGGAAGAGCAATAAGAGTATTAATTCGAATGGAATTAGGACAAGTAGGTTCTTTTTTAGGAGATGATCAGTTATATAATGTGGTTGTTACTGCTCATGCATTTGTTATAATCTTTTTTATAGTAATACCTATTTTAATTGGAGGATTTGGAAATTGATTAGTTCCTTTGATATTAGGAGCTCCTGATATAGCTTTTCCTCGTATAAATAATTTGAGATTTTGATTATTACCTCCTTCTTTATTTTTATTATTTATATCATCTATAGTAGAAATAGGGGTTGGTGCTGGGTGAACTGTTTATCCCCCTTTATCTTCATTAATAGGACATGCTGGTAGTTCAGTAGATTTTGCTATTTTTTCTTTACATTTAGCTGGTGTATCCTCAATTATAGGAGCTATTAATTTTATTTCTACAATTATTAATATACGTCTATTGAGAATAAGAATGGAAAAGGTTCCTTTATTTGTATGATCTGTATTAATTACTGCTGTATTATTATTATTATCATTACCTGTACTTGCAGGGGCAATTACTATATTATTAACTGATCGAAATTTTAATACTTCTTTTTTTGATCCTGCTGGAGGGGGTGATCCTATTTTATTTCAACATTTATTTTGATTTTTTGGTCATCCAGAGGTTTATATTTTAATTTTACCAGGGTTTGGAATTATTTCTCATATTATTAGTTCTTCTGTAGGAAAGCGTGAACCATTTGGCTCATTAGGTATAATTTATGCTATAGTTGGAATTGGTGGTATAGGATTTGTTGTGTGAGCTCATCATATATTTTCTGTTGGAATAGATGTAGATACTCGTGCTTATTTTACTGCTGCTACTATAATTATTGCAGTTCCAACTGGAATTAAGGTTTTTAGTTGAATAGCTACATTGCATGGCTCTTATTTTAAAATCAATACTTCTATATTATGAAGAATTGGATTTGTATTTTTGTTTACTTTAGGTGGTGTTACAGGTGTTGTATTATCAAATTCATCTTTAGATATTGTATTACATGATACTTATTATGTAGTTGCTCATTTTCATTACGTATTAAGAATGGGAGCAGTATTTGCTATTTTAGCTGGAATTACTTATTGATTTCCTTTATTCTTTGGTACATTTTTAAATGAGAAAAAGTCTCAACTTCAGTTTTATATTATATTTATTGGGGTAAATATAACTTTTTTTCCTCAACATTTTTTAGGATTAAATGGAATACCTCGTCGTTATTCTGATTATCCTGATGTATATTTATTTTGAAATATGATTTCTTCAATAGGTTCTTTATTATCATTGTTTGCAGTAGTAATATTTATTTATATTATTTGGGAAGGATTTGTTATAAAATATTCTTTATATAATAGATATTCAGTAAGTTCTTCTTTGGAGTGAATTAATAATGTTCCTCCCATTAATCATACATTTAATCAATTAAATTTAGTATATAATAGTTATTGTCTGTTTGAGGATCATTATACTTTCAAAATAGAGTCTCTCCTGTAATAGAATATTTAATTTTTTTCCATGATTATACAATAATAATTATAATTTTAATTATGATTTTAGTTGGATATATATTGTTTAGATCTTGTGTTAATAAATTTTTTAATTTAAAGATATTTGAAGGTCAAGAATTAGAAAGAATTTGAACAATTTTACCTGGGGTATTTTTATTATTTATTGCATTTCCTTCTTTACGTTTATTATATTTAATGGAAGAATCTGGAGATTATGATTTAACAATTAAAGTTTTAGGTCATCAATGATATTGATCTTATGAATATAGAAATTTTAATTTAAATATTTTTGATTCTTATATAAAGGAAGATAATGATAGAATTTTTCGTCTTTTAAATGTAGATAATTGTCTAGCAGTTCCTTATAAAACAATAATTCGGATAATTGTAGCTAGAAATGATGTTATTCATTCTTGAACAATTCCATCTTTAGGTGTGAGGGCAGATGCAGTTCCTGGTCGTCTAAATCAATTAATATTATTATTTAGACGTGTTGGGTTATTTTCAGGTCAATGCTCCGAAATTTGTGGTGCAAATCATAGATTTATACCTATTTTAATATTAGTAATACCTCAAATGAAGTTTTTGTCTATGTTATAATATAGTGGCCGAGTTAAGGTGTTAGTCTCTTAAATTAATTATGAGATATATAGTTAAGTTAATATTAATTTGTCAAATTAAAGATGAGTATATTCCACAATTAATACCATTATATTGAATTATTTCAACATTTATAGTATTATTATTAATAATAATTGTTATAAATATCTTTTATTATAAAATAATTTATGAATTTTTTATTAATAAAATTAAGGTATCAGAATCTGTAGTAATTAATTTTAAATGATAATAAGTTTATTTTCTGTATTTGATCCTACTTCATATTTTATACTTCCTTTAAATTGAATAATCATATTATTTGTATTAATCTTTTTTCCTATAAAATATTATCTTATTGAGAGTGGATTTTTTTTAATATTTAAATCTGTATTTGTAGGGGTTAGAAAAGTATTTAAGGATGTCTCGATACCTAATTATATTGGATTAAATTTTGTTGTTACTATAACTTTTTTATATTTAGTTATTAATAATTTATTAGGATTATTTCCATTTGTATTTACTGGAACTGCACATCCTGTTATTAATCTTGGATTTGGAGTTGTATTATGAATATCTTTTTTTATTATAGGTTGAACGAAAAATTTTATAAATAGAGCTGCTCATTTGGTTCCTGAAGGTGCTCCAATAATATTAGCTCCCTTAATAGTTATTATTGAATCTATTAGTCATTTAATTCGTCCTTTTACATTATCTATTCGATTAGCTGCTAATATAATAGCAGGTCATTTAATTGTTGGATTATTATCTAGTATTAGAACAATTAGTTTTTTAGGATTTTCTAGATCTTTAATTTTACAAAATATTTTATTGGTATTAGAATTTGGTGTAGCAGTAATTCAAGGTTTTGTATTTAGAATCTTATTATTATTATATGCATTAGAATATTATTAACATTTGGAAAAGTTTTATCATCCTTATCATATAGTAAATATATCTCCTTGACCATTAATAGCTGGATTTGGAATTTTGAGAATTATAATAAGTATAATTAAAATATTTTCTTTTTTTGAAATAGATATATTTTTAATATCTATAGTTACAATAATTTTTGTATCAATATTTTGATGACGTGATGTAATTCGAGAAAGAACGTATCAGGGTCATCATTCTAGAGTAGTATTAAATGGATTAATAGTTGGTATAATTCTATTTATTGTTAGAGAAGTATTTTTTTTTATTTCATTTTTTTGAACATTTTTTCATTCTAGTTTAGGACCTAATATTGAGTTGGGTGCTTTATGACCTCCTGTAGGAATTATTGCATTTAATCCTTTTCAAGTTCCTTTATTAAATACTGTAATTTTATTGGCTTCGGGGGTTTCAATTACTTGATGTCATCAGGCAATTTTAAAAAATAATATAATAGTTGCTAAAAATTCTTTAATAATCACTTGAATATTAGGATTATACTTTTTAATGTTGCAGTGATTTGAATATAAGATAGCATCATTTGGGATTAGAGATTCAGTTTATGGCTCTATTTTTTTTATAACTACGGGATTTCATGGATTTCATGTTATTGTAGGGACATTATTTTTATTTTTAATATGACTTCGAATATTAAATTCTGAATTTTCTAATTCTCATCATTTTGGATTTGAAGCAGCTGCTTGATATTGACATTTTGTAGATGTAGTTTGATTATTCTTATTTTCAATAGTATATTGATGAGGCTTGTAATTAAGAAGTATTATGTACATTTAATTTCCAATTAAAAAGTCTAAAAATTATTTATAAAATTTTATTAGGATCTATAATATTAGTAATGGTTATTTATTTATTATTTTTAATAATTTATTATAAAAAATTTATAGATATAGAAATAATAAGAGCTTATGAATGTGGATTTGATTATAATTCTTTAACTCGTTATATATTTTCTTATCGATTTTTTTTAATTTCAATTTTATTTATTATTTTTGATGTAGAAATTTCTTTAATAATTCCTGTTCCATTTTTAATAGAAAGTGAGATTGGAATCTGAATATTTATTATATTTATATTAGTTTTAATTGTTGGTTTATTATATGAATATAGCTATGGGTCTTTAGATTGATTAAATATTGTAATTAAGTCTTAAACTTAATGCACTGATCTGCCAAATAGATAAAGCATAAAAATGTAGTTCATTGTTAATGAAAAGAAGAAGGAGAGGGAGGAGGTCCCCCCTTTTTACGGTCCAGGGGGGACCGGAAAACTAAATTTATGAAATAAGTAATTATATTATATTTTTGATTAATTTGCAATTAATTGATATGGAATTTCCATATATGTTAGGTTTTTAGAAAGCTGCTAACTTTTTAATAGTATAAAACTACTTAAAGTAATAATGAGCAAGTTTGCAGTTTGATTTCGACTCAAAAAATGAATATAGTAGTGTAATCACATCATTATTTCATGATGAAAATGTATTCCTTTTTATCTTCAATAAATTGCTCTATATAAGCTATATTAATATTTTATAATAAATATAGTTGGAATTATAATAGTTATAAGTATAAATAATATTGTAGTTCTTTTTTTTATATTTAGGGTATTTATTGATATTATAATATTTGAATAATGAATTTTATATGGACCATAATTTTCTTGTCATTCTTTATCATTTTTTAAAAAAATTATTATTGAAGGAGATAAAATTTTTTTTGGGATTACTGATATAATATGTAGAAATCAAATGGAAATAGCAGATAATCCTATTTTTATTAAATTATAATTTTTATAGGATAATATTATTCCTGTTAGAATTCCTAGTATCAAAATTGAAATAATATATATTTTAAATTGTAGTCTTAATATAAATATTTGGTCTGGAATTATAATTCAGGATATTAAAGATCCTATTGAGATAGATAGTGGAGATATAATAATTAGAGGAATGATTGATTGTCAATTTAAATGATTAGATAAGTTAGGATATGATTTTATTAATCATTTATTAGATATAGAAATTATTCGAATAGAATATGAAGTTGTTATTCCGATTGATATAATTATTATAATAGTTATTAGGGAGTCTAGTTTAATTATTATTAAGTTTTCAATAATTGAATCTTTTGAGAAAAATCCTGAGCTAAATGGAGCTCCTATTAATGCTATAGATGTAATACCTAGTGTAATTGATGGAATTAATAATATATTTATATTTATTCCTATTATTCGTATATCTTGATATGAAGATTCGTGAATTATGGTTCCTGCACATATAAATATGGTTGATTTAAATAATGCATGGATAATTAAATGTAAAAATGCTAGTATATGTGCATTTATAGAAATTGCAAATATTATTATAGCAATCTGTCTTAATGTGGAGTAAGCAATAATTTTTTTTATATCATTTTCTCAACAAGCAGTTATTCTTGCATAAATAGCTGTAAGTCTTGTAATAATTATTATAATATTAGAAATATTTGATTGATTTATTATTATTCGTAATGAGATAAATACTCCTGCTGTTACTAGTGTTGAGGAATGTACTAGAGCTGAGATAGGAGTGGGTGCTGCTATTGCTATTGGTAATCATGCTGAGAATGGAAGTTGAGCTCTTTTTGAGCATGCGGCTAATATTAATAGTATTATTGAAGAATATATAAATTCTATTTTTATAGAAAAGCTTCAATTTATAATTATTATATTTATTCCTATTGCTATAAGGATTATAATATCCCCAATTCGGTTTCTAATTAGTGTGATGGAACCTGATGCAGCTGATGTGTAGTTTTGGTAATAAATTACTAGTACATAAGATGATAAACCTAAACCATCTCATCCTAATAGTAAGAGAAATATATTATTTCTAATAATCAGAATTCCTATGGATAATACGAATAATAATATTATTAATATAAATTTATACTGTTCTTTTTTAGTAATGTAATAAATTCTAAATATTAGGATTAATCCTGAAATTAATATTACGGTTCTTATAAATATTATTGAAATTCAATCAAGTATAATATCTGCGGATATTAATATTTGATTAAATTTGATTAATGGAATTTTTGTAATAATATAAATGTTATTTGCTAGTATAAATAATGATAATAATATAGAAGTTATTGAAATTATTAAAATTATCTTTGTTATTATTAATATTATATCATTTATAGTTCCACAAACTATAGTTTTAATTAAACTATTATAATAATATATTATTATATCTATTTTTAAAATTAAAATAATAAGAGGGATTCTATGACAAAATAAAGAGATAAAAGATTTTTGGTTAGAATTGGGAATTGCATATTTTATTTTATTACTATTATGAGATAAGTTAATAAATAAAGATAATGAAAAGGAAGCTGCTGCTAAAGATATAATAAAAATTATTAAGATTGTATGATTTGATCATATAATTATTGATGATATTAATAAAATTTCTCTAAATGTATTAATTGTTGGTGGTGCTGAGATGTTAATAGCTATAAAAATTGATCATCAAAAAATAATGTTTGGAAAAATGATTAATAATCCTTTAAATATTATGATATTCCGAGAATGATATTTGCTGTAAATATCATTTACTAAAAAGAAAAGTGCAGAGGAAGATAGTCCATGGGCAACTATTATTATAATTGCACCTGTTAATCCATTAGAATTAAATGAGAATAGTCCTAATAAAACAAAGCCTATATGAGCTACGGATGAGTATGCAATGAGAGCTTTTATATCTTGTTGTCGAATACAATTTATTCTAGTAGCAGAAGCTCCAATTAGTGAAATTCTAATAATTCAATAGTTTGCTTTATTAATATTTTTAATACATAATGGTATAAATCGAATAAGTCCATATCCTCCTAATTTTAATAGAATTGCTGCTAAAATTATAGATCCTTCTAATGGAGCTTCTACGTGAGCTTTTGGTAGTCATAAATGGGTTAAATATATTGGTGATTTTACTAAAAATGCTATTATTAAGAAAATAATTAAGTTAAATTTAAATATTAAAGTATTTATAATAATAAATGATAAATTATTGTTTATAACAATAATTCTTGCTAGTAAAGGTAATGATGCTGTAATAGTGTAAATTACTAAATAGATTCTAGCTTGTAATCGTTCTGCTTGTGTTCCTTGTATTGTAATTAAAATTAAAGTTGGAATTAATACAATTTCAAATATAATATAAAATCTTAAGGTTCTTGGTATTATAAATGTTAAGATTAAAATAATAAGGATTGGTGTAATTTTGTTAGTAATTATATTGAAGTTAGATGATGATAAAGTAATTAATATAATTCTAATAATAGTAAGGATAAGTATAATTATTGAAATTATATCAGTTGAAGAATTTCTTCTAATTATATTTATATAATCATAATTTGAAATATTATAAGTTATTATTATTTTTATAATAAAAAGTAGTATAATCAATATTGGAAATGATTTTATTATGATTAGTGCAGTAGAACAAATTAAAATTATTTTTATCATATGTTAATATATTAATATATATTGAATTAGAAGATTTGTGAGAGTGAGATATTGATACTATTAATGCTAATCCTATTCTTGACCCTCTTACTATTAGAACTAATATAATTAATAATGAAGTGTTAGAAGCTATATCTATATATAATGATAAAGATAAAAATAGTGATAAAATTATTAATTCTAAACTTATTAATATAATAATAATATTTTTTCGTCATCAACATATTCTTATTATTCCTAATAATATTATTGTAATAATTAAATTGATTTTAGATTTTTCTACATCCAAAGTAGATATTTTAATAAATTATTTAGAACTTTTGAGAATAATATTAGTTATATTAGGGATTCTTTTTGTAGTAAGAGTACAACCTATATTCATAATAAGAACTTTAATTTTTATTATTATTTTATATTCTGCTGTTATATATAATATATTAATAGGATATTGATTTAGATATTTACTTATAATAGTAATATTAAGTGGAGTTATAGTATTATTTACTTATATAGTTAGTTTAGTTCCTAATGAGTGGTTTGAAGGTTATAATATAATATATATATTAATATTTATAATATTATTAGTTTTTATATTTGATGTATTAATATATAAAAATGGTGAATTTTATATGTCTTTATTTTTATGATCATCTTTTTTAAGAATTTTTACTATTTCTTTGGTAATTTTTTTATTAGTAATAATATTGATAGTGGTATGATTAAGTCAAATGAATGAAGGATCCCTTCGTATTTATTAAGGTGCCTGATTAAAGGGTTAATTTGATAGATTAAATAATGTTATATTTTTATAATAGTTCGTAAAAAGGATAAATTATTAAATATTGTAAATGGTTCTTTGGTAGATTTACCTTCTCCTTCAAGATTAAGATATTTATGAAATTTTGGCTCATTATTAGGAGTATTTTTAATAATTCAAATTTTATCTGGATTATTTTTATCTTTTCATTTTAGAGGAGATGTTGATTTATCTTTTGATGTAATTATTCATATAATGCGAGATGTAAATTATGGATGATTAATTCGTGTAATTCATGCTAATGGAGCAAGTATATTTTTTTTATTAATATATATTCATATTGGTCGAGGACTATATTATAGATCATATTTTTATAAAAAAACGTGACTTAGTGGGGTTACTATTTTTTTATTATCAATAGCTGCAGCATTTTTGGGTTATGTATTACCTTGAGGTCAAATGTCTTTTTGAGCAGCTACTGTTATTACTAATTTATTATCAGCTATTCCTTATGTTGGAATACTGTTAGTGGAATGAGTTTGAGGTGGTTTTGCTGTAGGTAATCCTACTTTAACTCGATTTTTTGCTTTTCATTTTGTTTTACCTTTTATTATTTTATTTTTAGTGGTTTTACATTTATTATTTCTTCATGAAACTGGTTCCAATAATCCAACAGGTTTATTAAGAGATTTTGATAAAATTTGATTTCATCCTTATTTTAGAATTAAGGATATTTTTGGATTTTTTATATTTTTTATATTTTTCTTTTTTTTATGTATATGTTATCCTTATGTTTTTATAGATGTGGAAAATTTTATTACTTCTGATCCTTTAGTTACTCCTGTTCATATTCAACCTGAATGATATTTTTTGTTTGCTTATACTATTTTGCGTTCTATTCCTAGAAAGATTGGAGGAGTATTTGCATTAATTATATCTGTTATAATTCTTTATTTTATTCCTTTTTTTTTAATTCATAAGTTTCGAAGTATAATAATATATTATTATATGAAATATATATTCTGGCTATATATTGTGAATTGGTTATTGTTAACTTGAATTGGTGCTTGTGTGGTTGAATTACCTTATATAGTTATAGGAATATGTTTTAGTTTTTTATATTTTTTTATATTGTTTATTTTTTGACTAACTTATATAATTCAAGATTATTTAGTTTTGTGATTTTAAAATTAATTGTTTTGAAAACAGTTATGAAGATAAATTCTTTGAAGTCTTATTAATTAGTTTAAGTAAAACATAAATTTTGTAAATTTAAGAAGGATTAAATAAATATAAATAGTATATTTATTGGAATTACAATAATAAATAAGGAAACTGGTAAAAATATTTTTCAGCTTATATTTATTAATATATCATATCGGAATCGTGGGTAGGTTGCTCGAACTCATAATAAAATAATTGTAATTATAATTATAATTAAGGGAGAGATTACTATTATGGGGAATGAAAAAAATATAATAGATGTAATTATTCTTAAAATTAATATTCTTATATATTCAGCTAAAAAGATTAGTGCAAATCATCCTCCTATATATTCTACATTAAATCCTGATACTAATTCTGATTCTCCTTCTGCGAAATCAAAGGGGGCTCGATTTGTTTCGGCTAAACAAGATATAATTCATATTATAAATAAAATTAAGTTTCCTGAAATGAATAATAATATTCTTTGTGAAATTATAATTTCGTAAAATGAGTAAGAGAATGATATGATTGAAATAAATAAAATAATTATGAATAAAGATACTTCGTATGAAATTATTTGTGCTACTCTTCGAATTGATCCTAAATTTCTATATTTAGAATTGGCTGATCATCCAATTATTAATATTACGTATACAGCTATTCTAGAAATAATAAAAAATAAAAGAATATTATGTTTATTATCATATAATGAAAATATATTAAAATTAATGATTGGAATTAGTAAAATGGAAATAAATAATGATATGGCAGGGGTGGAAATTGATAAAATTCTATTTATTATTTCTGAATAGGTTAAGTTTTTATTAAAAAGTTTTAAAGCATCTCTAAATGGTTGAAGAATCCCTATTAATCCAACTTTGTTAGGACCTTTTCGAATTTGTATATATCTTAAAATTTTTCGTTCTAAAATTGTGTAGAATGCTACTCTTACTAAGATTCTAATTGTAATTAATAGGAAGTTAATTAAAAAGGTAATTTTAGTTTAATTAGATTCTAATTCTAATGCACTGATCTGCCAAATAAATAATTTAATTAACTTCTTAGGTCCTTTCGTACTACAAGAAAGATTATAAAAGATATAAACCGACCTGGCTTACACCGGTCTGAACTCAAATCATGTAATTATTTAAAAGTCGAACAGACTTCCTGTTAATACTTTTGCTTAATTTAGGTTATTAATTCAACATCGAGGTCATAATCTAAATTTTTTATAAGATCTTTGAAATTTTATTATGCTGTTATCCCTAAGGTAATTTGATCTATTTAATTAAATTAGATTAAAGTTTAAAAATAATTATTAAAATAATATTTAATTAACTGCCCCAGTTAAATTATAATAAAATTCAATAGGGTCTTATTGTCTTTTTTTGAAATAAATGTCTTTTTACATTTAAGAAAATTTTAAATTTTAAAATTTAATAAAATAATTGAAATGTAATATCTTTTATTCTGGTCTTTATTTAAAAGACAAATGATTTCGCTACCTTAGCACAAAGAATAACTTTGCGGCTATTTAATTTTCATTGAGCAGATTTTATTAATAATAATTTCTATTAAAAATGTTTTTGATAAACAGTCATTCAATTTTAGATGAATTAATAAAATTAAATTTATTATTTATTTATATAAATATTATTATTATGATGATAAGTTTATTTCAATTGAAAAATTTGTTAAAGGTTTAGTTTGGTTTTTAAACTATGTGAATACTGTTAGTTCTAATTAAGTTGAACTTATATAAAATATTTATAATAATTTAAATTATTATAATTAAGTAATTATTATATTTTTGAAAAACTAGATATAAAAAAATTCGTGTATGTTTAATAACTATTATTAATTAAATTTATTTTATATAAAAAATATAGTAAAATAATAATAATTCATTTTTTTTCGAGAAAAAGTGTTATATTAATATTAATTTATTCCTGATACTAAAGGAAAATGAATATTCTTTATTAAAATTTAATTCTCCTTTTCAGTTTGTGTTTATAATTGTTATGATCTAATATAATATTTATTTTTATAAAAATATATTTATAATTATTATATTTAGTTATTTTCAGTGTAAGTGAAATGCTATAAAGCTTTTATTCTCTTGATACTTTTTCCAAAATATCAACTATGTTACGACTTACCTAATTTTAAAATTAGGGTGACGGGCGATATGTGCACTTTATTAATCTAATTCAATTTATAATACTATTATAATAATACTAATAGATCCCTTTTCTTAATTATTTTAAAAAATATTCCTTAAATATTTTTAATGTAATCCATTATGGTCTTATATGTGGATTAAACCTTGACCTAACTTTTTATTTATTATTTTGAGTAATTAATGTTATTAATTCTTGATGGTGGTATATAAATTATTAATTTAAGTAAAAATTATCGTGTATTTTCGATTATAAAACAGATTCCTCTAATAAGAATGAAAGCCGCCGTTGTAAGTAGGTTTATTAGTTACTACCTTATGTAAATTAAAATACTAGGGTATCTAATCCTATTTTAAAATTTAAGTTTGTTAATTAAATAATTTATTTTATTTATTATTTTATTAAATATCACTTGATTTATAATAATTTTGATAAAAATGATATAATTTAATTTATTATTATATGAATTTATATAAAGTTTAACCGCAACTGCTGGCACGTTAATTAGTTTATTTAAATATTAATTATCTTTAATATTAGGTATATTTATAAGTGTTATTAAGTAAAATTTATTTGCTTAATCCTAATATTAATTTAACATATATTTTAACTTAATTTTATTACTACTGAATGAATTCATTTCTTTAAAAATCAAATTTTTATGTGCTTTTTAACACCCCCGTAGTGATTTTTATGCTTTTTTTTTGTAATTTGCAATATGGATTTTCCTGTTGTGTTCAAAATTTCATACCCAGAGTTTTTGTAAGGTATCCGTTTAAACTTTTACATAATCGTAAAATTTTTTAAAAATTTAATTCATATAAAAAAATTAAAAAAATCTCTTTTTAATTTTTTTATCATGGACTAATTGTTAATAAAAAAAATCGTAAAAAAATGAGTATTAAATAAATATATATATATATATATATATATATATATAATATTAATAGTATTCGTAGTTCTGTGAGGTCCTCTCCTAA